ATAGTGAATATTTAATTTAGAAAAAGGTTTATTTTTTTCTTTCTCTTGTTTGAGAGAAGTTGTGAATATTATTGTAGTTCTTTAGAGTGAAAGAAGTTGGGACGAAGTTGTTAATAATAGATTACCTAGAGAAATAGGTAAAAGAAATTTCCATCCAAGATTTAAAAGTTGGTCCATTCTAAGTCTCGGTAAAGTCCATCTTGTTGCAATAGGAATGAACAAGAATAAATAAGTTTTAGCTAATGTAATAAAGATACCTATTATTGTTCCAAAGACTTTACCGGCTTTATTTATATAAATAAATCCAGGGACGAATATATACGGAATAGAAAAATCCCAACCCCCCAAGTAAAGAACTGTTACAAATAATGAAGAAACTAATAAATTAAGATACGAAGCAACGTAAAATAAACCAAATTTGATACCGGAATATTCGGTTTGATAGCCTGCTACTAACTCTTCTTCTGCTTCTGGTAAATCAAAGGGTAATCTTTCACACTCGGCTAGAGAAGAAATTAGAAAAATGATAAACCCTATGGGTTGACGCCACAAATTCCACCCCCAAAAACCATACTTTGATTGCGCTTCAACTATATCAACTGTACTTAAACTGTTAGATAATTATAGTCGATGATAACATCACTGCTCCATCGCTATTTCAGAACCGTACATGAGATTTTCACCTCATACGGCTCCTCAGAGGTCACAAATAAATCTAAAGAACCTTCGCTATTTTGGAATCTTGATATTTGATAGATAGGATAGACACCCTACCTAAGGTTCCGAATTAAACCAATGGAATTCTGTCTGCTATATTTTAATAAATAAAATAGTGCTTCTGAATTTATCTTATCCTTTAAAGAATTTTTATTTTTCTTTGTTGATTAATAAATCCTTGAATAAAAAACTTTGTTGTAAAAATATCACATAGATATTTCAACCTATTTTTTGATTACGAAAAAAAAAAAGAATTAGACACGATATTAGTGTTTATAAATCATGACAACAATCTATAATCTATCTTTTTATTTAAATACAAATATGTATCCAGGAAAAAAAGATTTCTTTTTTTTTTCAATTCCATTCTTTTCTTTCTCTTTTATTTCGTTCCTATTCTTCTTTCTCAGAAAAGGGGACTTTAACCAAAGTAAAAGATTACTTCGTTCTTGATATGATAGTTATTTATTTAATCAGTGGATAGGAACATACTCTGGATCGGAATCGTGGGGAGTACTTCTTTATCATTTCTACTAATTTAAAGTCCCAACTCAAATTCCCTTTCTGTACAGAAATATCCTCCTGGATAACTCCTATAAACTCCATTACGAATCCTTTGTGTATCTTGGTCTTCCTAACCATCCACCCGTTTTTGCTCAACCTTGCATTATGGTAATACATTTATAGTAATAGATATTAAAAACTCCATATGGTTGATCTTTTGAACCCGCTTCAAGTCATGATGACTAATCAACCATTCTTGGGGTAAACCGTCTCTACTACTTTTACTTAATTCTTGTACATAGGAAATGAGATTCAAACCCTTATTTTTTTTTTACTTTACTGCAAATTTACATGCCGTTTTCTTTCACTCATATAACTATCTGGTTTAATTTATCAATTCAAATGATGAATCAAAAAATGAAAAATTTAATTTATTAAACTTTCTTCCGAGAAAGTAAATAAATTTGGGGATTTTTTACGGCTCACCGAATCACACGTAGAGATATTGATAATACACATAGAGTTAATGGTATTTCATAACTAATTGATTGGGCAGCAGCCCGTAAACCACCTAAAAAGGAATATTTATTGTTTGATCCATATCCTGACATAAGAAGTCCAAGGGGAGCAATACTTGAAATAGCAATCCATAAAAAAACACCAATACTAAGATCGGTTAGAACAAGGTTATAGCTAAAAGGAATTACTGAAAAACTGAGTAAAATGGATATGACTGCTATAGATGGTCCAATACTAAACAAACCAGCATCTCCTCTAGATGTAAGAATATTCTCTTTGAAAAGTAGTTTTGTACCATCTGCTAGGGCTTGAAGGATTCCCAAGGGTCCGGCATACTCAGGACCAATACGTTGTTGTATCCCCGCAGAAATTTCTCTTTCTAACCAAACAATTACTAGTACGCCAATTATAATTCCTAATACAAGAGCTAAAATAGAGACAAGGATCCATATGATTCCGTAGTGTTCTTTTAAGGATTCCAATCTGGAAAAGGAATTGATAGCTTTTATTTCTGTTGTATCAATTATCATTTCAACGATCAACTTCTCCCATAATGATATCTATGCTACCTAGTATTGTCATAATATCAGCCAATTTCATTCTTTTAACTAAATGAGGAAGAATTTGCAAATTGATAAAACCCGGCGGTCGGATTTTCCATCTCCAAGGAAAAACAGTCTGATCTCCTATCAAAAAAATTCCCAATTCTCCTTTTGGGGCTTCGACTCTCACATAAAGTTCTTGTTTCGATAATTCAAAAGTCGGAGAAGGTTTTTTACCAATAAATCGATATTCAAAATCATTCCATTCGGGATCTTTTACTCTAACAAAACGCCGGGTTTCTAAATTTTCATAGGGACCCCCTGGGATTCCTTCCAGAGCCTGCTGAATAATTTTTATCGATTCTGTCATTTCACCGATTCGTACTAAATAACGAGCTAATGAATCCCCCTCTTTTTGCCATTGAACCTTCCAATCTAATTCGTCGTAACACTCATAGCGATCAACTTTACGAAGATCCCATTGTATTCCGGAAGCTCGTAGTATTGGTCCTGATAAACCCCAATTTATTGCTTCTTCTCCACCAATAATGCCTACGCCTTCAACACGTTCTAAAAATATAGGATTCCGTGTAATAAGCTTTTGATATTCAGTAACCCTTGTTAAAAAGTAATCGCAAAAATCCAAACATTTATCTATCCAGCCATAAGGTAGATCAGCAGTTACTCCTCCAATACGAAAATAATTATGCATCATTCGCATACCAGTAGCAGCTTCGAATAGGTCATATATTAATTCTCTTTCCCGAAAAATATAGAAGAAGGGGGTCTGTGCCCCAATATCTGCCATAAAAGGGCCTAGCCATAACAAATGAGAAGCTATACGACTCAACTCCAACATAATGACTCTGATATAGCTAGCTCTTTTAGGTACTTGAATATTTCCTAACTGTTCGGGTCCATTCACAGTTATTGCTTCTGTGAACATAGTAGCTAAATAATCCCAACGTGTTACATAAGGCAAATATTGTATAATTGTTCGGTTTTCCGCAATTTTCTCCATCCCTCTATGTAAATAACCCAATATTGGTTCACAGTCAATAACATCTTCACCATCTAGAGTAACGATGAGTCGAAGAACACCATGCATTGATGGGTGCTGAGGACCCATATTTACTATCATGAGGTCTTTTCTTGTAACTGGCGCAGTCATAAGTTTTTTATCGATTCATTCTTCCATGAATTGCTGAAAGTGAAAGGAAGTTTATCAAAATTGAAATGAATGAAAAAAATACCAAGATTCCGCAAATTAACGAGTTTTTCTTTCTCGAATATCCAACTGATCAATTAATTCTTTATAACGTACTTTATTTTTTTTTGACAAATAAGCCAGTAGTCGTTGACGTTTTCCCAAAATTTTTCGCAACCCCCTCTGAGATAAATAGTCCTTTTTGTGTAATTCTAAATGAGAAGTAAGTTTTCGTATCTTATTGGTAAAACTGAATACTTGAAATTCAACTGACCCTTTGTTTTCTTCTTGAGAAATAATTGAAATGAATGAATTTTTTACCATAAATTTATCCGCCCCTTTTTAGATTAGAGATATATATTTTAATGATCAGTAATAATAATGCTAGTCATTTTATTTTAATGCGATATAGATATATACAATAATCTAAATTTCTTTATTTATATTTATGGATTCCAAATTTTATCAATTATTTTTATTTAGAAGTATGACGCATATATTTTATTTTTGAATTCAAAAAAGTGAACAAATTTAACCTCACCTCCGATTTACTAGATTAAAGATTTTGTTAATTCACTAAATCTAATTGATACATTATTAATTATTATCATTGGAATATAACACGGGGGCACTGTTTGCTTTGATATATCTTCTATGGTAAAAGAAAAATGTAAGTTTTTAACCGCGGATACATATGTATCCTTAACATATTAAAACGACTGCCGTTATTGGTATTAAACCAATAACGATTAATACAAGCTAAATCTTCTAATCGATAATTAGGCCAAAGAAAAAACTTGAATTGAATTAATTCATTTTTATCTCTAATATTTTTTGTCCAGTTCTTGTTATAACATACTGGATTTCTATCCGCACCCTTACCACTTTTTGAATTGAAACAAATGAGAATTCTCAACTCTCTACGACGTCTAGATGATAAAATATTTTCAGGAACAAGCAAATAAAAATCATTTTTATCTCTATTTCTTTTTTGATATTCTGAAATGGACTCATTAAAATGAGTCTTATCAATATATCCTTGTTCGTGGTATCTTTGATTACTTGTTTTGTATTTACTTTTATGAACCAAGGAAATACCTATGGTTTGATACATAATAAATTGTCCATCATTTTTTACAGACAGACGAGTGGGTTCGATAATAAAAAGTCCCTTTTTCATCAATTCTGGAAAAGTTAAATTGTGTTCAATCAATATTATATCCAAACAGAGTTCTCCCCGTTGAATCGAGGATATAGTAATTTTTCTTGGATTATTCAGTCTAAGCAGGAGACAATATACCTTGATATTATTGATTATTCTTTGATTCAAAGAATCGTCCCATCTCAATTGAAAAAGCAAATAACGTTTCAGGAAGAGATCCATTTCTGCTTCCGTTTTACTTTTGTATTGTTTTTTCTTTTTAGGCTTTTTACTGTTTGATTCCGCATCATTTTCTTCAATACCCTTTTGTTGGTTTGATAGTCCAAGATTGCCTTGTCCTACGGGTTCTTCTTTATTTTTATTCTTTATTTTTTTATACCATCGAATCAAAAAATTCCTTTTTTGTTTTTCATTGGTGTTTTTATTCGTACTTGCCCCAAAATTTTCATTTTGATTCGAATTTAAAAAAAGAAATTTGCTTCGTATAATCCACGGTTTTATTTTATATACATTATATAGTTGTAAAAATTCTGGGAATAACCAAAGTTCCAAATTTGGTATTGGACGGTTTAGTATTTCTTCATTCATTCCCATCCAATCAAAAAATACCCTTTTGATATTTTTTTTTTTATCTTGATGAATCGTAAGATAAAAAAGATCTTTTTTATCAAATTTATCAACTATTTGGTAATTATTAGTACTTTGGTTAATCTTGGTATCGATTTGTATCCAGGTTTCAAGATCAGCTTTTTTTTTAAGATAAAATTTTAAGATTTTCCAATCAAAATATTTTCTATCTGCATTTTTTTCGATATATAAAAAACTGTCTTTTCCTAGATAACTATTGATAAGAGTACTCTCCAGGATATTAAAAAAGTTGTCTTTATGTATGGTAGAATTGTAAAAAAGCTCTTGGTTCTTATTTATTTCCAACCGTAATCCATACCTATAAATAGAAGAGGCCTTTTTTTTTTCAAAATTAAGGGATTTATATGATAAAAGGTCATATCTATTGTATTTTGGAAATTTTTCTTTTTCATTCAATAATGAATGTACTTCAGAAATATTTTCTTTTCTGGAAAATTTTAATTGGTCTTTCTCATATGACTCCCATTTATAAATTTTTTTTTTTTTAGTCATAGTCATACAACGTTTATTAATTCTAATTTTATTCCGCCATCTTTGTGGTATTAATCTAGACCATCTAATCTGAGATAAATCATATTGATAATGTCCTCTTAACCATTTTTTCCAGTCATTCGAATTATGAGGTTTTTTATGCCCTAATTCGGTCTGAAATATTCCTTGTGTTCCAAAAGAATCCTTTATTTCAGTCTTAAGAAATAAAGATGTTCCCTGATATTGAAGAACAGTTTGTAATTTATACAAACTTCTTCTAACTTGGGCTTGAGATAACCTATAAAATACATATGCTTGTGACAAGCAGGATAAATCACTAAAAATATGTGAATTTTTTTTACTAACAATATCAAGTGACTTTTTTATAGTCGAAATAAAACGACTTGTATTTGGATTTTTTTTATTAGTTTTTTCTTGATTTGGTTCATAAATGTATTGATCAATAATTTTTTTTGTTGATTCAAGAAAAAGTTGTGTATTGATTAGGGGAATATTAATGATAGATAAACAAATATCTATGTATATTTTTTCAATGAAAAATTTTATAAAAAAATGGAATTTATAGGTTAATCGAGCATTTCTTCTTTTTAATATTTGCCAAATTTTTTTTGGTGACTCTAATTTTTTAGGATTATAACTTCTTTTGTTAAGACTAATATTTATTGATGGAGTTTTTTTTTTTTTCTCTTTTGTAATTCTTTCTATTTGATTTCGAATTATATTGATTCTATTAGTCAGATCTTTCATTTTTTTTTTTGTCAGTGAAGATTTTAACCAAGCCGGAGATTGAATCTGACTAAACGATTCATCAATTATTTGATTTCTGATCAGAAAATCTTTTTCTTTTTTAGTTTTATTCGATTCATATACTTCTCTTAATCTAAACCTAAATAATAGAATTGTATTAAGTTCTTTTATTCGTTTTTTTATAAATATAACATTTTTCATAATCCATTTTTTTATTTCTTTTAAAACTTTTAGAAGTAATTTTGTTTTTCTTTTTAAAATCTTTAGAGCTAGAAAATATTTCTTTTTAAATTTTTCAATTTTTTTATTGAGCTCCTTAATAATGGGTTCAAAAAATGAGGGGAGCTTTCTAGGAGAACCAAAAGGAAGTTCAGCTTCCATTCCCCAAACTGTCAAAAAACAAAAATCAGATTTTTGCTTTTTTTTTTTCATTAGATCTCTAGGAGAGTTAGATCTCTGCCAAGGTTTCAGATGGAAAGGAAATAGAATTTTAATCTGAATACCGTCTGTTACCCAATTTTGCGGAAATTCTGTTTCTGATAATTGAACACCATTATAGGTACATTTAACATGCATTTCTCTATTCCATTCCTGTAAATCCTCAAACCATTCTGGAAGTTGAAATAATAACATACGTCCAATATTTTTGGCTATTATCAACGAAGGCAATATCAAATATTTTCTAAGAATTGATTGAGTTATTAACATGTAACCTCTTATTCCTTGTGCAAAGGGAATGGTATCCCAGGCTTCTGCTATTTCTATCTGTACTATTTCTTTTCTTTTCTTCTCTTTTCTTTTTGTCTGCTCTGTTGCATACTCCCCAATTTGGACCTCTGCTACGCCCTTTATCCAATTTCTAAAAAGGGGTTTCGTTAGTTCGAAGATATCAAAAGAAAAAGGGGGGTATTTTTTGATCCTGTCCAAAAAAAGTGGGGAGTGCACATTTGCTTGAAACAACT